TCAGTATTATTTTACTGTTTTGAATTGGTGTTTTTATTGGTTTGGAGATGCATTGTGTGTTGAGTTAGGAGAGTTTTTGATTATTTGGCTTGGGCTTAGGTTATGGGGGTGTTTGGGTAGTATGTGATAGTAAAGTGGGTGAGATGTAGGAGGATTGGTAGTGGGGAAAAAAGTAATAAGTTGAAAAAAAATAAAAAGTATAGTAGGCAGGGAAAAATGGGGAAGTTAAAGAGTGAAAAAAGAAAAAAAATAAAAAAAAAATAAAAAAAATAATTGAAAAAAATGAAGGAATACAGGAAATGAGGGAGGTAAGATTTTAAAAAATTTTAAAAAATTTTAAAAAATTTTAAAAAATTTTAAAAAATTTTAAAAAATTTTAAAAAATTTTAAAAAATTTTAAAAAATTTTAAAAAATTTTAAAAAATTTTAAAAAATTTTAAAAAATTTTAAAAAAATGTAAAAAAATATAAAAAAATGATGGGTGGTGTTTTATTGTTGAGATTTAGATTGCATTATTAATGAAATTTCCATGGTGTGGATTTTAATATCCCATGTCCTTTTTACATTCATAAAAGAGTCTATTCTTAATTGGTAGGATGTCGGCAGGGCCATCATAGTTTATGGGTAAAAAGAGTTTTATGTATTTACTCCACACATACTTGCCCGTTTTAAACCCGGACTCCTGATTGGAACGGTAGTAGGTTGTGGTGCGAGGGATCCTGGTAGTTATGCATTGATATGTATGTTGTGTGGGGATGTGCTTGCTGATGGCATGCTGGGTGGAAGGACAGGTTCTGTTGATTAATAAACGGCTGCTGGGGATTTTTTGAGAGAGTTCCGTCAGCCTGATAACCAGATGTGATTCAAAGTGCATCAGTGTTGATATGATTCCCCGGATACTTACACCGTCTCATTGAGTGATTCCTGAAGGAGAGGAATAGGCCGAGGGCCATTGATGCTCACGTAAACCAATAGTAAGCTCCCGTTGCAGCCGCCTGGAGGGCCCGTTGAAATTACCCCCCCCCGGTAACCAGTTGCCTGTCGGGCTGTCGGTGACTCGATCAAGGATGAGATATACCTGACCTCCGGGAATGTCTGTGTGAAAGGCGATTTTGGTCCGTAAAACGGTTTATGACCTTGACATAGGAATCCCAGGCCCATTGAAAGCGAGTTGTGCCAGTGGTGTATGGTGGAAAGAATGATCTTGAAACTGGGCGTGATGGGTCTTTCTGACACCGGGTTGCTGATCTCTCGTGAGGTGAACGATTAATAAATAACCTGGTTCGATAGAAACCGGCCCGAGAGAGAGAGGAGTCAATTTGATCCTGTACCATGTATGGTCTGTCCCTCACCTTATGAATATTATGTACTCGAGAATATCCATGTTTTATAACATTTTGTGTTGAGTTGAGGTTGTTATGTTTTTAGTACGTGGAAGGTTTTTGTATATTCCTGTGCCATTGACTTGTATATCCTTGAAAGTGTTATGTTTGGGAACATGTTTTGAGCGGTTTATGGTTTATGTCCTAAAGCATGTATGTATTGTCCTAATACATGGGCTTTAATGTGAATGGGGCATTAATGTTATGTATATATTTACATAAGGCGAAAATTTTTGTGTGTGGGGGGGTAGGGGGGGCCTTAGGCTGAGGGAATCGGGGTTAAAAAAAGCAAAAAAAAGCAAAAAAAAAATTAAAGTAAAATGGGCGCCTCGTTCTTGTAGTTGAAGTTTACAACGGTGGCTTTTCAAGTCACAGATCTTGGAGAAATGCCAAGTAAGAATATATGATTTATTTTATTTTATTTTTAGGGACGTGCTTTGTTTTGGGAGGTTTAGCAGTTGCGTCTAACCCCTCTCCTTATTATGGGGTTATTGGTTTAGTGTTAGCGTCTGTTGTGGGTTGTGGGTGGTTGTTGAGTTTAGGGTTATCTTTCGTGTCTTTGGTTTTGTTTATGGTTTATTTAGGAGGAATGTTGGTGGTTTTTTTGTATTCTGTATCTTTGGCGGCTGATCCATATCCTGAAGGGTGGGGGGATTGGCGGGTTGTTGGATACATTGTTGGTCTTGTTTTAGTACTTGTTGTTGGTGTATTGGTTGGTGGGTTTTTGGGGGATTGGAAGTTTGGGGTTTCTACTATTGATAGTGTAGGTATTTTGTCGGTTCGGTTAGATTTCAGTGGGGTGGCGATGTTGTATTCGTGAGGGGTAGGTATGTTTTTGATCGCTGGATGGGGGTTATTGCTAACTTTGTTTGTGGTGTTAGAGCTTGTACGGGGGTTGGGTCGGGGGGCTATTCGGGCAGTTTAGGGGGTTACAGAAAATAGTTTTAATGTAAAATGCCAGCTTTGGGAGTTGGAGATAAAGGTTTAAGTCCTTTTTTTCTGAGGGAATACTCTAAGAAGGGGTGAGTCTTCAGTTTTTGGTTTACAAGACCAATGTTTTTAATAAACTATTAGAGTATTATTTAGTGGTTTAGTATTTTGTTTTCTAGTGCTCCGATGATTGGGAATAGGAGTAGGAGAATGGTGAAGTAGGTGAATGATGCTGTTTGGCCAATTAGGATGAATGGGTGCTCTACTGGTTGGCTACCAATTCATGTTAGGATGAGTAGGTTGGCTACTAGGATTCAGAATAATATTTGGGAGAGGGGTCGGAATGTTATTGTGCGTTGTTTAGATTTATGGAGGAGGGGGGATAAGAATAGGACTAGTACTGAGGCGGCTAAGGCTAGGACTCCTCCTAGTTTGTTTGGGATCGAGCGTAAGATGGCGTATGCGAATAGGAAATACCATTCTGGTTTGATATGTGGGGGTGTAATTAGTGGGTTTGCTGGGGTAAAGTTTTCTGGGTCGCCTAGTAAGTTTGGTGAAAATAATGCTAGGGCTGTGAGTGGAATGAGTATTGAGGCAAATCCTAGGGTGTCTTTTAGGGAGTAGTAAGGGTGGAATGGGATTTTGTCGCAGTTTGATGAGATTCCTAGGGGGTTGTTTGAGCCAGTTTCATGGAGGAAGGTGAGGTGGATTGTGGTTATGCCTGCGATGATGAATGGGAGGAGGAAGTGGAGGGCGAAGAATCGGGTTAGTGTTGGGTTGTCTACGGAGAAACCACCTCATGCTCATTCTACTAGTGTTTGTCCGATGTAAGGGACAGCTGAAAATAGGTTTGTAATGACTGTAGCACCTCAGAATGATATTTGGCCTCATGGTAGGACATATCCTACGAAGGCTGTGGCTATAAGGGTAAGAAGTAAAACAATTCCTGTGTTTCAGGTTTCTTTGTAGAGGTAAGATCCATAATAGAAACCTCGGCCGATGTGAAGATAAATACAGATGAAGAAGAATGATGCTCCATTGGCGTGTAGGTTTCGGAGTAGTCAGCCGTATTGGACGTTGCGACATGTGTGGGCAACTGATGAGAAGGCTAGGGTGGTGTCTGCAGTGTAGTGTATAGCCAGCAGGAGTCCTGTTAGGATTTGTGTAATTAAGCAGATTCCTAGTAAGGATCCGAAGTTTCATCATGTGGAAATGTTTGGTGGGGTTGGTAGGTCGATTAAGGAGTTGTTGAGTATTTTTAGTAGGGGGTGGTGTTTTCGTGGATTTGGGGCCATTTAGTTTGTTTTAGCTTAGGTAGAATAGGGTGATGAGGATTGATAGGGCGAATGATTCTAGGTAAGCTTTAATTAATCCTGTGTGGGTGGTTGTTCAGGTTTTGGTTATTATTAGTTGCAGGTCAGCTAGGCCTTCTGGGCCTATTTTTTTGTACCATGATAGGTCGATTAGGTGAGTGGCGATTTTTTGTCCGTTGTCTAGTAGTTTTAATGTAGTTAGGCGGTGGGTTAAAGGGTTAAAATATCCTAATGAAGAAGAGAAGTTTAGGTAGGTGTTTTGTTTTGGTTGAGTTATAGTATGTGTCAGGTTTATGAGTTCTAGTGCTAGTATTATGCCAGTGGCTGTAACTATGAGGGCTGCGGTTTTTGTAATAATTGGCATGGTTATTGGGGGTGTTTTTGTTGGAATAATGTACGATGTAATTATTAGTCCTGCTAGGATGCTGCCCAGGGCGAGTCGGGTGATGGGTTTAATGATTGTTGGGTTGTTTTCGTTTAGTGGTGTGACAGAGGTTGTTCGGGTGTGTCCGGTTTGTACTATTATGGTTATTCGGAAGGTGTAGGTTGCGGTGAAGGCTGTGGCAAGTAAAGTAAGTGATAGGGCTCAGGTGTTTAAGTGGGATGTGTTCAGGTTTTCAATGATTAGGTCCTTTGAATAAAACCCTGCTAGGAATGGGGTTCCTATTAGGGCTAGGTTGCCAATGGTGAGGCATGTTGTGGTTACTGGTAGGAGTTTTTGCAGGCCGCCTATTTTTCGAATATCCTGCTCTCCGCCTAGGTTGTGGATAATTGAACCTGAGCATAGGAATAATATAGCCTTGAAGAAGGCATGGGTTGAGATGTGGAGAAAGGCTAGTTGGGGTAGGTTAAGTCCGATGGCGACTATTATTAATCCTAGTTGGCTTGAGGTGGAGAAGGCAATAATTTTTTTGATGTCGTTTTGTGTAAGTGCGCATGTAGCAGCGAATAATGTGGAGAGGGCGCCTAAGCATAAGCATAGGGTTAGGGCTGTTTGGTTGTTGGTGAATAGGGGGTTAGTGCGGATTAGTAAGAAAATTCCTGCTACTACTATTGTGCTGGAGTGTAATAGTGCGGATACTGGAGTTGGTCCTTCTATAGCTGCTGGGAGTCATGGGTGGAGGCCAAATTGGGCTGATTTTCCTGTAGCGGCTAGGATGAGTCCTAGCAGTGGAAGGGTTGGTATTTGTGCTTGTGAGAAGTTTTGTTGGATTTCTCAGGTGTTTGTGTTGGAGGCAAGTCATGCTATGCTTAGTATAAGGCCGATATCCCCAATTCGGTTATATAGTACAGCTTGTAGGGCAGCTGTATTAGCTTCTGCTCGGCCTTGTCATCATCCAATTAGTAGGAATGATATGATTCCCACTCCTTCTCAGCCGATGAACAGCAGGAATATGTTGTTGGCAATGGTTAATGTTAGTATAGCAATTAAGAATATTAGTAAGTATGAGAAGAATTTGTCGATGTAGGGCTCTGCGGCTATGTATCATATTGCAAATTGTAGGATTGATCATGTTACGAAAAGGGCGATTGGGAAGAATATTATTGAGTATTGGTCTATTTTGAAGCTGATGGGAATTTTAAAGTTTATAATAATTTTTCATTCTCAGTATGAGGTAATACATTCTGTATTTGAGTATATGAATATTATTATTGGAAGTAGGCTTGTTATGAAGGCTATTTTGGTGGTGCGTACGATTGTGATTGGGGTAGGTTTGAGTTTTTCGGATAATAGTGGGAGTAATAAAGGTGTAGCGAGTGCAGTTAATGTAATTAGTATAATGGTATTAAGTATCGCTTCCATACTTTAGTTAGATGCACCAAGGTTAATGGCTCCTAAGACCAGTGGATTACTGCTATCCTTTAAAAGTAAGGGGACTGAGGTTTTAGACTCAGAGGCGAGAGTTAGCAGTTCTTGTTGGATTAATCCTCCCCTCGGCAGGTAAGAGGGATTTAACTTCTATTTTCAGGATCACAGCCTGATGTTTTGGTTGAAACTATACTTGCCTGTGAGTTCTGGAGATAAGTTCTGGTTTTAGGATTAGTAGAAGTAGGGGGGTGATGTGGAGGATCATTAGTAGGTGTTCTCGCGTGCTGGAGTTTTGGATTGAGGTTAGATGTGTTGGTAGATTACCCCGTTGGGTTATAAGAAGTATTGATAGGGTATATGCAGCGGTTAATAGGGTTGCTATGCCTGTTAAAGCAAGTGTGAGATAGGACCAGTTGAATAGGGCGGTTATAATTGTTAGTTCAGCCATTAGGTTTGTTGTTGGGGGTAGGGCTATGTTAGTTAAGTTTGCTAGTAGTCATCAGATGCCTATGAGGGGTAGGATGGGTTGTAGGCCTCGTGTTAGGAGGAGGATTCGGCTGTGTGTGCGTTCGTAGTTTGTGTTTGCTAAGCAGAATAATATTGAGGATGTTAATCCGTGTGAGATTATTAGGATTATTGCACCTGAGAATGCCCATTTGGTTTGGATTGTGGTTGCGGCTACAACTAGGCCTATGTGGCTTACAGAGGAGTAGGCGATTAGTGCTTTCAGGTCAGTTTGGCGTATGCAGATGGAACTAGTCATTAGTGCTCCTCATAGGGCTAGGGTTAGGAATGGGTAGTGGATTAGGTTAGAGAGTGGGCCTGTTAATAGAGTAGTACGTATGATTCCGTATCCTCCTAGTTTTAGTAGGAGGGCGGCTAGTAGTATAGATCCTGCAATTGGGGCTTCTACATGGGCTTTTGGTAATCATAGGTGGAGGCCATATAGTGGAGCTTTTACTATGAAGGCTGTTAGTAGGGCTAGGCTTGAGAATAGATTGGGTCATGGGTCGGTGTTGTGTGGGTGGGTTAATGTTAGTATTGTTAGATTTAGGGTGCCTATTTGTGTGTGAAGATACAGTATTGTAATTAGTAGTGGGAGAGAGCTAATTAGGGTGTAGAATATCAGGTAGATACCTGCGCTTAGGCGTTCTGGTTGATTTCCCCATCGTGTAATGAGGATTAGGGTTGGGATTAGGGTTGCTTCGAATGAGATGTAGAATATTGTAAGTTCTGTTGCTGAGAATGCTAATATAATGAATGGTTGGGTTATGACTATGGTTGTAATAAATATTCGTTTTCGCGAGAGGGGTTCTTGTTGAAGGTGGTTTTGGCTTGCTAAGATTATTAGAGGTAGCAGTCAACATGAGAGTGTTAGTAGTGGGGATGAAATTTGGTCGATGCCAGTCCATTGGGTTAGGTTTTTATGTGGGTAGTAAGTTGGGGTTAGTCATTGAAGGCTTAGGGTTGCAATTAGTATACTATATATTATTGAGGTTGTCCATAGCAGTTTTTGTGGGGTTAAGAGGGTTGTTGGGATGAGTAGGATTGTTGGGATGATGATTTTTAACATTGTAGTAGGTTTAGGTTATGGAGTTGGTCTGATCCGTGGGTTCGTGTGGTGGCAACTAGTATGGCTAGGCCAGTACCTGCTTCGCAGGCTGAGAATGTTAGTATAAGTATAGGTATTAAGGTGGATGATGCTATTTGATTTTCTACAGGTCATATTGAAATAGTAATATATATTGATAATATTATGCTTTCTAGACATAGTAGGGCTGACACTAGATGCGTTCGGTGAAATGCGAGGCCTAGGCTGCTTAGTGTAAATGCTGAATAGAAGCTTAGATGTAGGGGAGACATAGAGAAAGTCACAGAGTTGGGCTGTGATTTGTTGAGTCGAAATCAACTGTCTTTTTTAGACTAACTTTCTATAGTTATTCTGCTCATTCTAGGCCACCTTGTATTCATTCATATACCAGACCTAGTGTGAGTAGGAGAATAATAGCGGAGGTTCAAGTTAGGGTAGTAGTTGGAGATTGGAGTTGGGTTGCTCATGGGAGTGGTAATAAAAGGGCGATTTCTAGGTCGAATAATAGGAATAGGATAGCGACTAGGAAAAATCGGATGGAGAATGGGAGGCGAGCGGAGCCTAGTGGGTCGAATCCGCATTCGTATGGGGATAGTTTTTCTGAGTCTGGGTTGGTTTGAGTTAATCAAAAGTTTAGTATGATTAGGATAGTGCTTAATATGAGGGATAGGGAGAGTATAAATGTAACTATGTTAATTACCTTTCTCTGGGTTTACACCAGATTTTAGAGATTGGAAGTCAATTGTAATTATTATACTAGAAAGGTAGGATCCTCATCAGTAGATAGATATGTAGAGGAATAGTCAGATGACGTCTACGAAATGTCAATACCAGGCTGCCGCTTCAAATCCGAAGTGGTGGTCCGAAGTGAAGTGGAATTTGATTAGACGGAGCAGACAGATCAGTAGGAAGGACGATCCAATGATTACGTGTAGTCCATGAAATCCTGTGGCAACGAAGAAGGTTGATCCGTATACGCTATCGGCAATTGAGAATGAGGTTTCGTGGTATTCTATTGCTTGGAGGGCTGTAAAGTAGAATCCTAGAAGAATTGTAAGGGTTAATGCTTGGATTGCTTGTTTTCGGCTGCCGTTTGAAATGCTGTGGTGAGCTCATGTGACGGTAATACCTGAGGCTAGTAGGATAGCTGTATTGAGTAGAGGGACTTCTAGGGGATCAAGAGGATTGATTCCTGTTGGGGGTCATTGTCCTCCAAGTTCAGGGGTTGGGGCTAGGCTTGAGTGGAAAAATGCTCAGAAGAAGCCTAGGAAAAAGAATGCTTCGGATGTAATGAACAGTGCTATACCATATCGTAAGCCTTTTTGAACGGTTGGTGTGTGGTGGCCTTGGAATGTGCTCTCTCGGATAATATCTCGTCATCATTGTGTGGTAACTAGAGTTATGGAGATTAATCCTAGGATTACTAGTAGTGAAGAGTTGTGGTGGAATCAAAGGATTAGACCAGAGGTGGTAAATAGAGCAGCGGCTGCTCCGAAAATTGGTCATGGGCTAGGGTCTACTATGTGGTATGAGTGTGCTTGGTGGGCCATTAAGTATTTTCCTGTAAGTAGAGGCTTAGTAGTAGGACAAAGACGTAGGCTTGGATTATTGCTACTGCTACCTCTAGGAGAGTTAATAGTAGTAGGATTAATATTGTTAAAATGGATACTGCAGGTATAATGGGGAGTAGAGCAATAACAGCTGTGGAAATAAGTTGAATGAGTAAGTGCCCTGCTGTTAGATTTGCGGTTAGGCGGACTCCTAAGGCCAGTGGGCGGATTAATAGGCTAGTTGTTTCGATCATAATTAGTGCTGGGATTAGGGGTGTAGGGGTTCCTTCGGGTAGTAGATGGCCAAGAGATATTGATGGCTGGTTGCGTAGTCCTGTGAGAAGCGTAGCAAGTCAAAGTGGGAATGCTAGGGCTATGTTTATTGATAGTTGGGTTGTGGGGGTGAAGGTATACGGCAGGAGTCCTAGAAGATTAATGATAAGTAGGAGTATTATAAGTGATGTGAGGATTAGGGCTCATTTGTGGCTTTTCTTGTTCAGTGGGATTATTAGTTGTTTTGTGATAAGATGCATTAGTCATGTTTGGATAGTGGAGGATCGGTTGGTAATTCATCGGTTGTTTGGTGCGGGGAGTAGTAGGGCTGGGAATAGTATGGCAATTAAGATTAGAGGAATTCCTAAAATGGAAGGGCTTGTAAATTGGTCGAAGAAGCTTAGGTTCATGGTCAGGTTCAGGGGTTGGTTGTAGTGTTCGTTGTAGGTTTTTCGTGAACTGGGTTAGTAGGGAAGAATGATAGGGTTTTGGGTTGAATAATGAGTGAAAGGGTTAGTCATGTTATTAGTATGATGTAAAATCATGGTTGAGGGTTTAGTTGTGGCATATCATTAAGGAGGCGTTGGCGGGCCTCTTTCTCTAGCTTAAAAGGCTAGTGCTGATGCATAGCTTCTTAATGATTAGGATGATAATAGTGAGGATCAGTTTTCAAATTGGGCGAGAGGTGTAGATTCTACTACGATTGGTATGAAGCTGTGATTAGCGCCGCAAATTTCAGAGCATTGGCCGTAAAAGATTCCTGGACGGGTGGTGATGAATGATGTTTGGTTTAGTCGGCCTGGGATTGCATCGGTTTTTACTCCTAATGTTGGGATTGCTCACGAGTGTAGGACGTCGTCAGCTGTAATAATAACTCGGATGGGGGACTCTATTGGGATTACTAGGCGGTGATCTACTTCTAATAGTCGGAAGTGTCCTGGTGGAAGTTCTGTTGTGGGGATTATATATGAGTCGAATGTGAGGTCTTTAAAGTCTGTATATTCGTAGGTTCAATACCATTGGTGTCCGATAGCTTTTAAGGTGAGATCTGGCTCGTCTAACTCGTCTATTATATACAGGATTTGGAGTGATGGTAGGGCAAGTAAGATTAGTACAATGGCGGGCAGGATTGTTCAAATTAGTTCTACTTCTTGGGCGTCTACAGTGTTTGATAGTAGTTTTTCTATTAGTATAAGTGCAAGTAAGTAAAGGACTAGGCTGCAGATTGCTAGTGCGACTATTAGGGCATGGTCGTGGAATTCTACGAGTTCTTCTATGATTGGGGAGGATGCGTCTTGGAATCCAAGTTGAGATGGGTTAGCCATGTGAGATGTACTGGATTTTCACCTGTGATTTAGCCTTGACAAGGCTATGTAATTGTTTTACTAACGTCTCATAAGAAAGAAGCATAAGTGGTTTGATGCGGTTGGCTTGAAACCAGCATGTGAGGGTTCGATTCCTTCCTTTCTTGTACTTGTACGAAGGCGGGTTCTTCGAAGGTATGGTGGGGTGGGGGGCAGCCATGGATTCATTCGATATTAGTGGCTGTTATTTCTGGTCGAAGGACTTTTCGTTTTGATGCAAAGGCTTCTCATGTAATAAATATTAGTATGATTACGGCAACTATTGAGATTAGTGAGCCGATTGAAGATAGGGTATTTCATATGGTATAGGCATCTGGGTAGTCTGAGTACCGTCGTGGTATACCTGCTAGTCCTAGGAAGTGTTGGGGGAAGAATGTTAGGTTTACACCTGTAAATATTACTCCGAAGTGGGCTTTGGCTCAAGTTTGGTGTAAGGTAAATCCTGTAAATAGTGGAAATCAGTGGGTGAATCCTGCTAGAATGGCGAATACAGCCCCTATTGATAATACGTAGTGGAAGTGTGCTACTACATAGTAGGTGTCGTGTAGTGCAATATCTAGTGAAGAGTTTGCTAATACAATGCCGGTTAGGCCGCCGATGGTGAATAGGAAGATAAAGCCAAGAGCTCATAGTATAGGTGGGTCCCATTTGATTGTTCCTCCGTGTAGTGTGGCTAGTCAGCTAAATACTTTAATACCAGTTGGGATAGCAATGATTATTGTTGCTGATGTGAAGTATGCTCGTGGGTCTACGTCTAAGCTGACTGTGAATATATGGTGGGCTCATACGATAAAGCCTAGGAATCCGATAGATAATATAGCTCATACTATGCCCATGTAACCAAAGGGTTCTTTTTTCCCTGCATAGTATGTGACTACATGTGAGATGATTCCGAATCCTGGGAGGATTAGGATGTAAACTTCTGGATGTCCAAAGAATCAGAAGAGATGTTGATATAGAATTGGGTCTCCTCCTCCGGCTGGGTCAAAGAATGTTGTGTTTAGGTTTCGGTCAGTTAATAGTATAGTAATACCGGCAGCGAGGACGGGAAGGGATAATAGTAGTAAAACGGCGGTAATGAGGACGGATCATACGAATAATGGGGTTTGATATTGTGATAGGGCAGGTGGTTTTATGTTGATGGCAGTTGTGATGAAGTTGATAGCGCCTAGGATTGATGACACTCCTGCTAGGTGAAGGGAGAAGATGGCTAGGTCTACTGAGGCCCCTGCATGGGCTAGGTTACCGGCTAGTGGTGGATATACTGTTCAGCCGGTACCTGCTCCTGCTTCTACGGTGGAAGAGGCTAGGAGTAGAAGGAAGGATGGGGGTAGTAGTCAGAAGCTTATGTTATTTATGCGTGGGAATGCTATGTCTGGGGCTCCGATTATAAGGGGTACAAGTCAGTTGCCAAATCCTCCGATTATGATTGGCATTACTATAAAAAAGATTATTACGAAGGCATGAGCGGTGACGATTACATTATAAATTTGATCGACTCCCAGCAGGCTGCCGGGTTGTCCAAGTTCTGCTCGGATGAGCAGGCTGAGGGCAGTGCCAATTATGCCAGCTCATGCTCCGAAAATTAGGTAAAGTGTTCCAATGTCTTTGTGGTTAGTTGAGAATAATCATCGATTAATGAATGTCACGGGTAAGATGCCCGAGTGTTAAGGCGTTAGGCTGTAGACCTTTTTACAGGGGTTTAATTCCTCTTCTTATCGGCTCTGTAGTGAAGTTCATATTGAGTTGCAAGCTCATTGATGCATGCGAGAGCATGCCGGGGTCTGTAGTGGTTTATTAGGTAGAAGCTCGCTGGTTTAGGGCACCTAGCTGTTAACTAGGATTTTTATGGGATCGAGGCCCATCTATCTAGGTAAGGCCCTAGCTTAATTAAAGTACTTGAGTTGCATTCAGGAGATGCAGGGTAGAATCCTGCGGGTCTTAGCAGAAACTAAGAGGGTTTAACTCTTGTTTAAGGCTTTGAAGGCCTTCGGTTTTGGTCTATCCTAAGTTTCTTAAAGTACGGCTAAGATAGTGGGTGATAGGGGTAGTAAAAGGGTTGATATTGAAGTGAATACGGCTACTAGGTTGTTTGTAGGTTTATTGATGTGCCATTGTTTAATGCGGTTTATGGGGTTTGGTGGGAGGGTAATTGTGGAGTAGTAGGCTAGACGGAGATAAAAGAATAGTCCAAGTAAGGATAGCATAGCGATGATTGTGGCTACTGCGGTTATTTCTTGTTTAGTTAATTCTTGAATGATGAGTCATTTTGGTAGGAATCCTGTCAGGGGTGGTAGACCTGCCAGGGATAGTAGTGTGAGCATTAAGGTGGTGTTTACTGCGGGTGCTTTTGTTCAAGAGGTTATTATTGTTGTTAGCTTAAGGGCATTTGTTGTGCTGATGGTAAGAAAAATTGGAATGGTTATTAGACAGTATAAGTAGAAAGTTAGTAGGGCTAGTTTTGGGTGGTAAATTATAATGATAGTAATTCATCCTATGTGAGAGATAGATGAGAAAGCTAGGATTTTTCGTAACTGGGTTTGGTTTAATCCCATTCATCCTCCAATAGAGGCTGAGAGAATTGCTAAGGTAATTAGTAGGGTAGGGTTTAGTGAATGTGAAACTATAAGTATAATGATGGTTGGGGGGAGTTTTATTAGTGTTGATAGCAGTAGTGCGGTGATAGGGGAGGAGCCTTGTAGGACTTCTGGAAATCAGAAGTGGAATGGTGCTAGTCCTAGTTTTATTGAAATTGCCGTTGTTAGTAGAAGTGAGGCTGTTGGTTGAGTTATTTGTGTAATATCTCATTGTCCTGTATGTCAAGCATTGACTGTGCTAGAGAACAATAGTAGTGCGGATGCTGCTGCTTGTACTAGGAAATATTTGATTGCTGCTTCTGTAGCTCGGGGGTGGTGGGATTTCGAGATAAGTGGAATAATGGCTAGGGTGTTAATCTCTAATCCTGTTCAGGCTAGTATTCAATGATTGCTTGAGATGGTAATTATTGTCCCTAGTGTTAAGCTTGCAGTGAAGATAAAGTTTGCATGGGGGCTCATTAGCGAGGGAGGGAGTTGAACCATCATTTTCGGGGTATGGGCCCGATAGCTTTTTTAGCTGACCTTGCTAGGAAATAATATAAAGGAAGTATAGGGAGTTTTGATCTCTCTTGTGTAGGTTCGATTCCTACTTTTCTAATCCTTATCAGGAAATGAGAGGGCTGGTATACCTCTATGTTCACTTTATCATAGTGACCCTTTACGTTCAGGCACATTTCCTTAGGAAAGGAGGTAGGCCTGCGTAGGAGATTGGTAGGCTTGTATGTCAGAGGCATAATGCAAGTGTTAGGGGTAGGAAGTTTTTTCATAGGAGGTGTATGAGTTGGTCGTAGCGGAATCGAGGGTAGGAGGCACGGATTCATAAAAAGCCTGAGGATAGAAGTAGTGTCTTTGTAGCTAGAATAGTTGGGTAGAGTTCTGTGGGTGTGCCCAGGGAGCTAGGGTTTAGGAATAGAATAGCTGTTATTGTATTTATTAGTATAATGTTGGCGTATTCTGCTAGGAAAAAAAGGGCGAATGGTCCTGCGGCATATTCTACATTAAATCCGGAGACTAATTCTGATTCCCCTTCTGTTAGGTCGAATGGGGCTCGGTTTGTTTCTGCGAGGGTTGAAATATATCATATTATGGCCAAAGGTCAGGAGGAGAAGATTAGGTAGAGTGGTTCTTGGGTAGTTGTTAGTGTGGTTAAGGTGTAATTTCCGCTTAGTAGGATAGTTGATAAGAGGATAATAGCCAGTGTTACCTCATAAGAAATGGTTTGTGCTACTGCTCGGAGTGCACCAATTAATGCATATTTTGAATTTGAAGCTCAACCTGATCATAGGATTGAGTATACGGCTAAGCTGGATATGGCTAGTAAGAATAGTAGGCCTAGGTTTAGGTCGGCAAGGGGAAATGGGAGGGGTAGTGGAATTCAGATTGTGAGTGCTAGAAGTAGGGCTAAGATTGGGGTAGTAATAAATAGAAGGGGGGAGGACGTTGATGGGCGGATTGGTTCTTTGATAAACAGTTTTACTCCATCTGCAATTGGTTGGAGAAGTCCGAATGGGCCTACGATGTTGGGGCCCTTTCGAGCCTGTATGTAGCTTAGAATTTTTCGTTCAATTAGAGTTAGGAAGGCTACGGCGATTAGGATAGGAATTATGTAAGATAAGGATATAATGAGGTAGGTCATGGGGCTAGGGAGAGGATTTGAACCTCTGAGTAAAGGGCTTAAGCCTTTTGCATTTGCCAAGCTCTGCCACGCTAGCCATCCTTGTTTAGGATTATACGATTAAAGTCCCTTTGGTAGTTTAGATGAGTTCACTACTTTTGGGGGAAGGCGTGCTTGGGGTATTGGCCTTACTTTTCCGGTCCTTTCGTACTGGGAGAAGTTAATCATAGATAGAAACCGACCTGGATTGCTCCGGTCTGAACTCAGATCACGTAGGACTAATTAATCGTTGAACAAACGAACCCTTAATAGCGGCTGCACCATTAGGATGTCCTGATCCAACATCGAGGTCGTAAACCCCCCTGTCGATATGGGCTCTTGAGGGGGATAGCGCTGTTATCCCTGGGGTAGCTTGGTCCATTGATCAGCTATGCTGGGTCTGGTTACTGTTAGTACGTTGAGTGGTTGATCTTGGTTAAGATATATGGTCTTATTTTTGGAGGATATGTTTTTCTCCAAGGTCGCCCCAACCGAAAAAATGCTAGCCAGTTGTTCTTGGTTGTGAGCCTTGTAGGTTTAGATGTGGTTTGGGGTGGCTGCTGGTTTTTAAGTTCCACAGGGTCTTCTCGTCTTATGAATTTATCCCCGCTTTTGCACGGGGAGATCAATTTCACTGATTACTTGCAAGAGACAGTTAAGACCTCGTTTGGCCATTCATACAAGTCTCGATTTATGGGACAATTGATTGCGCTACCTTTGCACGGTTAGGATACCGCGGCCGTTAAACTTTATGTCACTGGGCAGGCGTCACCTTCAATACTTGTTGAGCTGAAGGCTATGTTTTTGGTAAACAGTCGGGCCTTGGGTTTGCCTAGTTCCTTTTGCAGGTTTGAATCTTTCTAATTGGGCACTCCTGAGTTGGTTTAACAGGGGATATATTAAATACTTGGTTCTTGTAATGGTTGTAGTATTGGTGAGCCTGTTAATAATTTTGGATAGAGGGATGTAAGTTTGTGCTTCAGAAGGAGGTTCCTCGGTTACTTATTCTAGCATTGATGCTCCTATTTAAGATAGGTTAGCCTGTTGTGGGTGAGGGAGTCGCATTTATTTCTGTATTTTTATGGGGTCGGAGCTTTGACGCACTCTTTATTGATGGCTGCTTTAAAGCCTACAGGTGTATGAAGAGGGTGCTTATCCTCTGGGTGAGATTGTGTCCTTTTTAAAAGGAGCTGTACCTCCTTTAAATTGCTCTTAATTTGCTACGGATAAGTAGGTTTGGTCTTTTGGAGTAAAATTAAGGTGGAACTTAAATTCGTCTCACAGGCAACCAGCTATCACCCAGCTCGGTAGGCTTTTCACCTCTACTAACGAGTCTTCCCACTCTTTTGCTACAGAGACGGGTTTGCTCACAAATAGCTGCTCGTGAGTAGCTCGCTTGGGTTTCGGGGTGGCAAGCTTAAATTTCATTTTGCTTGGTTGTTCTTGCTAGATCATGATGCAAGAGGTACAAGGGTTTATCTTTGCTGTTTTTTGCTTAGGTTTTCATTGTTATTTCATCTTTCCCTTGCGGTACTAGGGTCTATCGCTCCATGTGTCTTTTCTATCACCTATACTTAGACGGGAGAATGTTTTAGTTTAAGGTTGGAGTTAGTTCTTATGAGGTAGTTGGGCTAGGGTGGGCTTCAAGGCGACCTGTGTGAGCAGGTATCTTTCAGGTGTAAGCTGAATGCTTTAGTTTAGCTACGTCTTGATGCTAAGTGCACCTTCCGGTACACTTACCTTGTTACGACTTACCTCATCTTTGGCCTAGTGGGCGTGTTAGTTATGGATATTGGGGGCTGTGAAGAGGGTGACGGGCGGTATGTACGTGCTCCAGGGCCGGGTTTAAGGGGGCATTCTTGTCCCCCTTTACTACTAAATCCTCCTTCTGGAAGTTCTTTCAGGCTTCTTTCCGTGGGTTTTCTATTTTAGAAAATGTAGCCCATTTCTTCCCCTTCATGGGCTATACCTTGACCTGTCTTATTAGGGGGAATGCTGTTGTGCTCACTGTTAGGGCTCTCAGGAGAGGTGAGCTGGGGACGGCGGTATGTAGGCTGCTATGGGCAAGAAGGGGTTAGGTATATCGTGGGTTATCGATTACAGAACAGGCTCCTCTAGGTGGATTTGGAGCACCGCCAAGTCCTTAGAGTTTTAAGCGTTTGTGCTCGTAGTTCTCGGGCGGATACTTTAGTGGGGTAAATATCTGGATTTAGGGCCAAGCATAGTGGGGTATCTAATCCCAGTTTGTGCCTTGGCTTTCGTGGTGTTCAATTAATCATAGGTGCTAAGATCGTTTTGAGGGAGGTCTTAGTTGCATCATGGGCTTATGACAGCTTGGTTGCATTTCGGTCTTAGTTAAATAATAGCGTGTTACCACTCTTTACGCCGGTGACAGTTAATTTGGGCTTCTTGTATGACCGCGGTGGCTGGCACAAGATTTACCAGCCCTGTGGGGTTACCATAACTAAGTCAAGTTTACACTTATTGCTTAATGTCAATTACTGCTGATTACCCGTGGGGGTGTGGCTGAGCAAGACGTTTTGGGCTACATTAGAGTGTGCCTGATATCTGCTCCTCTTTCCTGCTTTACGAGTAGGAGTTGTGGGCATTTACACTGGGGCGCGGATACTTGCATGTATATGTCTGGTAAGAATTAACTGTAAGGTTAGGACTAAGTCTGTTGTCCATGGGTTTTTGAAACCATCTTGACATCTTCAGTGTCATGCTTTTATGATTAAGCTACGGGGAC